TGAAGTCTCATATTTGACTCTTGCAGCGGAGCGATAGAGACTCCATTTAACTTAGGTTGATCTAGGCCGGAGGCAGACCTAAGTCAAGGCAACCCTTCTTTGAAACACTTTGGTATTGCTCCTAGATCAGAATACAAATGATGAATCGCAGAGCACATGGAGCCATCTTATTATCTTCCTGTAAAGAAAAAATATGGTGGACTAACTGATCTTTACATTAATCAGTTGATGAAAGAGCCCAATGCAACAAAATGCATGTTGGGTCTTTGAAACAGTTCGAATCATTTTGATAATAATCAGTTTGATCTGTTTTACCGAGAAGGTCTACGGTTCGAGTCCGTATAGCCCTAACACATTTCATTTTTTTTTTGTATAGACATTCTATTTTAGTTTAGTATAGTTTTCATTTCTTCATCAGTACTTGTTTATGGACTGACATGACAGGTTCCTTTATCCATAGAAATGAAAGCATTACCACATGCCCATGTCAATACATAAGGACAGTAAAATAAAAACAATAATTCATTCCAACAGATCCAATCGCTATTTGCAAAATCTCGGATAAAATACCTATCCTTTTTCATTAATCTTCATGGATGAATTACATATGACTTTTTTCCTGTCCATGATCAAAAAGTTACTGATATATTTTTGTTTTGGTATACCCAATCCCAGTCAATTTATGAAGTGAAAATCATGACATGATTCTGTCTAAAAACTGCATTCTGACCCAATCAAGTCGAATACAATACTTAAGTTACACGGATCTAGTACCTATTCTTTTGTTGGTCTTGTATTTGTAGAAGTCCCCCGACTCCGACTAATTCGTTTTTGGCCGAACAATAATCAAATTGGTTGTTTCAAATATAATGCAGAGATAATGAATTGGTCCCTAATGTATCAATGTTCCTTCTTCTGTATTCTATGAGTTGGGTCGGTTTTGGGATTTGGTCTATCGAATTGTTCAACAATGTGTGATTCTTTCTTTTCTATTAGAAGTATCTTATGTAGATCATTTATGATTCCACTGATGACTGATTCTATCACTCTGTGCTATCTTTCATTGTGTAGTGTAAGTTTGCTCCAAAACAAACCCCTTTTGTAGCGAAACCCAACCCATTTGTTCTTCCCAAATCGCGGTCTTTCTTTAGTACTCGATTCTTTTTATTTCTGAGAGGATCCGCGAGTATAGTACAGATTCCAAGTTTCTCATTTTTTTGGTATAGAAAGATATGAGTTGTTATATGTAAAGGTTCCTCGCAACTCAACGGATTGAATCAAATCAATAAAGTAAGGAAAATAGAGATGAAATCTAGGATCAAAGAAGGGAGATAAAATAGAATAGAATCGTTCGATGTATTAGATTATGTTTATGTATTCCTATCGAATCAATAGAAGCAACGAATTTTCTACCTGGATTTTAATGAAAAGAATACTTCAAGTAGAATATGCTAGAAATCCCTAGTCATTTTACCCCAATGGAAATGAAATTCGAATATAAATTATATAAATTATAAATATATAATATAAATATATATGAATTCCATTGGAAATTCGAAATAAAATTAACTAAACTATAAAAACAAAAACATAGTTATACTAATATGATAGATATTAGTAGTATTATTTATTACTATTATAGTTAGAGTATATTTATATACTATTTTAGTATTTGTATTTAATTACTTTATTATATTTTGTTTTTAGGGAGAAACCGAGACAAAGTAAGAGAGTTTTGTTTGTGTAAGAGCATCCTATATCTACACTATATGTAAATGGAATCTAAATGCAAAATAAATATAAGTGGGGTTCCGTTGTATGAATCTTTAAACAAGACATGCCCTATAGAAAACAAACTCTAAACTATGCGGGTTTGATCAAAAAATTTTCTTTTTTCGCCTAAGAAGTTCTGGATGAATTGACAATTTCAATTCAAATCGAATAATTCAGCCTATGCCATATTAATAGGAGTAATATTTATGTTTCTGCTTCACGAATATGATATTTTCTGGGCATTTCTAATAATATCAGGTGCTATTCCTATCTTGGCATTTGTAATTTCCGGAGTTTTAGCTCCGATTAGTGAAGGACCAGAGAAGCTCTCTAGTTATGAATCAGGTATAGAACCCATGGGAGACGCTTGGGTACAATTCCGAATCCGCTATTACATGTTTGCTCTAGTTTTTGTTGTTTTTGATGTTGAAACGGTCTTTCTTTATCCATGGGCAATGAGTTTCGATGTATTGGGTGTATCCGTATTTATAGAAGCTTTAATTTTCGTGCTTATCCTAATTGTTGGTTCAGTTTATGCATGGCGAAAAGGAGCATTGGAATGGTCTTAGCTGAATATTCAGACAATCAAAAAAAGAAAAAAGAAGGAAAAGATTACATTGAGACAGTTATGAATTTGATTGATTTTCCATTACTTGACCAAACATCCCCTAATTCAGTTATTTCAACTACATCGAATGATCTTTCGAATTGGTCAAGACTTTCCAGT